AAAAAATGATTCAAATTATACCATTATTATGATATTACATATTCGATTCGAATTTGAGAAAAATAAAAAGATTCGTGGGAGACAAAGACAAAAAAACCAGATAGAATCCATTTTTTTAGCACTTAACCGACTTTATGTTGGGATTTCGTTGTTCAGATTCGCAGAGAAGATTTGTACCTTACTGATTTTTGAGTAGAATACGATTTGAAGTGTATAAGAAGGGTTGCATTTATTAAACACGTATGCAGATCGCTATAATATCCGACTTCTCTTTTATTGCCGGTTCTATTCGGGACAGCCCGGGTCGTGCTCTATCAAAAGAGAATTTCTATTCAATACAAAAGTGAAGTAGGATAATTTTAGGATAATTCCCTATCGACAACATATCTAAATAATAGATATCTGTGTAACAATTTATGTTCTGGGGTTTACATATACTCATATGTTTTGTTATAATTGCAATTGAGAAGGATTTTTTGATTGAAAAAATCAATACTGATTAGTTCTGTCTCAATTTGTATTTTCTTATGTCATTAGGAAAACACAATTTGAGATTCAAATCCGAGAATCATTCATGAATTCGAAGTAAACAGTCAATAGTTAATGGTTCCAATTTGTCGGCTGAAAATACCCATTTGATTTCTCAATAGAAAAGCGAGAGAATGTTTTTAGCATTGTGTAGTTTCAAATACTATACAATCAATCGAAGGGATGGATCAAATGCAATCAAAAGGGGGTGTTTCTTTTAGGACAAGGATTAAGGAAAACAGGAGTGCAAGTACAATAAAAATTCAGTAATCCGGGAAAATTTGCATCTATTTTGTATCATTTTGGCGGCATGGCCGAGTGGTAAGGCGGGGGACTGCAAATCCTTTTTCCCCAGTTCAAATCTGGGTGTCGCCTGATCAACAAAAAACTCGAAATCTCTTCTGTTTTGCTGATATAACTCGCAGAATTCTTCCCCGGTAGAAGCCGAGGAAACCGACTGTTGATACTTTGTTTGATTCTAAACATGTGGTCTGAAGGTTTTCTAAAAGAAAAGATTGTGAATCCTCGTTCGCATCTAGGATTCAAGGAAATATTCTAATCTACTGGTAGAGGGGTTATCAAGACTTCACGATTCCCTTCTATTACTAAGGGAGTGTCTAATGACTGGATCTTGAATCAAATTGTAGAGCCTGATAGGAAATTCAATTACGAGTTTTGGAAAGGGGTGGAAGTTGCTTTATATACGACGGACTCGCGCGAATCTCTGAGTGCTCAGGTATCCATATTAGATTGGATGGATAATTGACTTTTCTAGAAAAAGGGTCAAAAAGAAAGAATTTCTTTTCGGCAACCCCTAGTCAAGCCCCCTCTTTCAGAGCGATAATCGGGAAAGGGGGGTACGGATTGGGAAATAGAGGTCTGTAATAGATAGTGATTTCTCCCCTTCTGTTTTTACTTACGAAGGTCACCAAAACAAAAAAAGAATAGGGCTTATTATTCTTATTCCTACATGTTCCCATTCCTTTAGGATGTTACTACGTATTTTGCTTGTGTTTAATCTTTCCCGATTCGAAATCATAATCGATTTATTGGATTCTCAATAGTGTTAGGTCAGAATCCCTTTTTGACTCTGCGCCATTGATTCCACTATTATTAGTGAAGAATAATGGAATAATTCCTTCGTATTTATAGAGATAGGGGACATAATTCACATGGATATAGTAAGTCTCGCTTGGGCTGCTTTAATGGTAGTCTTTACATTTTCCCTTTCACTCGTAGTGTGGGGAAGAAGTGGGCTCTAGAAGTACTACTAATTGAGTTGAGGAATCAAACCGTATCAATTGTTTTATAGATCGTTCTGCAACGCATTTTGAACTATTCAAAAGAATCTGCATTTCGAATCCCATTGGACTCCAATGGAGTAATCTAGGATATGAATCATACTCTTTCAATCAAAGAGATATTTCAGCGACTCCCGTGTTTGTATTTCGAAAAGAAAGGGATTCAGATGATTGGAAATTAATTCCAACCTAAAATTCTTCCGAAATTTTCTATTTCAATCAATGGAATGGGCTCTTACTATGTTTATAGATGGATACTGAGGAAGACCGGACCTTTTTTTTTGATTTCTTTCCCTCTTTACTCTTCAAAGAAGAAGTCGTTTTGTTAAGTGTACACGCACTTTCTATGAGAAATGATAGAGAGATAGTGGTTGTCTAACGAAAGACTATGTAATAATAAGATCTTGCCTCGGGCGAGTCACATATTGGACATTTACCGCCTGGTTTCTAATTTTAGAAAGGCGATTTAGGCTTTATCGACTTATTTCATATCCTGGTTCGGGCGTTAAATAAAAACCGGTGGGGTTTCCTCTTCCTTATTAGTAAGGGGAAAGGAATTAGAATCCTAAGAGAAGAATTATTTCCGATTCATCGGAACAAATAGATGTAGCAAATTGGGTGTTATGTCAATTCCATACAATATATGGAATTAATATACACATATATGAAGA